AATAAGGTGCCTGATTAAAGGGATATCTTGATAGGATATATCAAGTAATTACATTACCCTTATTATATCTAATAGATTTAAACTATCCCCTAGGGTATCAAAAACCCTTGTGCATCATACACCTAGACATAAAAAGATAAGCTAAATAAGCTAATGGGTTCATATCCCACCTATAGAAGTCTCAATCTTCTTCTTTTTATTGTACTTCAATCCTTCCAAAATTCTATTTATTATAACCCTAGTAAGAGGTACCCTTATTTCCATCTCATCCACCTCTTGAATCGGGGCATGAATAGGACTAGAAATTAACCTTCTTTCATTTATTCCATTAATAAGTGACACCAAAAATTCCTCCTCCACAGAAGCCTCCCTAAAATATTTTCTAGTACAAGCCCTAGCTTCTGCCACACTACTTTTCGCTATTCTAATAATACACTTAATGTCCGACATCATTAGATATTTAACAAAGAATTCAATATTAATAATCATTAGTTCGACCTTGATACTAAAGATGGGTGCTGCCCCTTTCCATTTTTGGTTTCCAGGAACTATAGAGGGATTAAATTGAATTAATTGTTTTATTCTAATGACCTGGCAAAAAATTGCGCCAATTATATTAACCTCATACACCATTCATACCTCAATATTTACCATTATAATTATCATTTCCTCAACAATTATTGGCTCATTAGGTGGGATAAACCAAACATCCATGCGAAAACTTCTGGCTTACTCATCCATTAATCATATTGGATGAATACTAGCAGCCATGATATCAGGAGACAATTTATGAGAAATCTACTTCCTGATTTATTCATTTCTAAACCTCACCCTAATCATCATATTTCACACTCATAATATTTCTCACATTAATCAACCTTACCTAATAATAAATCATACCACAATAACGAAATTTAATCTATTCACAGTTATACTCTCACTTGGAGGCCTACCCCCTTTCATTGGATTTCTACCAAAGTGACTTGTAATTGAATCAATAACCAAACTCAACTTCACCTTCACTACTACTATTATAGTAATCATAACTCTAATCACCTTATTTTACTATCTACGAGTAGCCTTATCCTCATTCCTACTAAACTACACCGAAGTTAACTGGAATCAACTCCCATCCCCCCAACTCGGCCCCCATCCCATATTAACGCTAATATCCATATTCTCATCATTAGGCCTAATCATCTGCATTACATTATTCAACATTATATAAACCTCACCAACCAATCAAACTGCACAGACCTAGTTTAAGTCCACAAGGTCTTAAGTTAAGTTAAACTAATATCCTTCAAAGCTAGAAATAAAATAATAATTTTAGGCCTTAATGTATTTCACATTACTATAGAATTGCAGTCTATTATCATCCATTGACTATAAAGCCTCTGATGAGAGAGAAAAACTTCCCATAAATAAATTTACAATTTATCGCCTAACACTTCAGCCATCTCATCTCCAAAAATCTGCAAAAATGATTATTCTCAACAAACCATAAGGACATCGGAACCCTCTATTTCATCTTTGGCGCCTGGGCCGGAATGGTCGGTACATCTCTAAGCATACTCATTCGAGCTGAACTAGGTCAGCCAGGCTTCCTAATTGGTGATGATCAAATCTATAATGTCATCGTTACTGCTCACGCATTTGTCATAATCTTCTTCATAGTTATACCCATCATAATTGGTGGATTCGGAAATTGATTAGTTCCCCTAATACTTGGTGCCCCTGACATGGCCTTTCCACGAATAAACAACATAAGATTTTGACTTCTCCCCCCATCACTAACCCTACTACTTGCCAGAAGCTTAGTAGAAAGTGGAGCAGGTACAGGATGAACAGTATACCCTCCCCTATCCGCAGGAATTGCTCATGCCGGTGCATCTGTAGATCTCGCTATTTTCTCACTACACCTAGCTGGTGCTTCCTCAATCTTAGGGGCAGTTAACTTCATCACTACCACCATCAATATACGTTCCCCCGGAATAGCCCTGGACCAAACCCCCCTGTTCGTGTGAGCTGTGGCCATCACTGCCCTCCTACTCTTACTATCTTTGCCAGTCCTTGCTGGAGCAATCACCATACTCCTCACAGATCGAAATCTAAACACATCATTTTTCGACCCAGCGGGGGGCGGTGATCCCATCCTATATCAACACTTATTCTGATTCTTTGGGCATCCAGAGGTGTACATTCTAATTCTCCCAGGATTCGGAATAATCTCCCACATCATCAGCCAAGAAAGTGGTAAAAAGGAAGCCTTCGGTACCCTAGGAATAATTTATGCTATACTTGCGATTGGTCTTCTAGGCTTTGTAGTATGAGCCCACCATATATTCACCGTAGGAATAGATGTAGATACTCGAGCCTACTTCACCTCAGCAACCATAATTATTGCAGTACCAACTGGAATTAAAATCTTCAGTTGACTGGCCACACTTCATGGGGTTCAACTTAATTACAGCCCCTCCCTTCTTTGGGCCCTTGGATTTGTCTTCCTATTCACAATTGGAGGACTAACTGGAGTCGTCCTAGCCAACTCATCCCTCGATATTATTCTCCATGACACCTATTATGTAGTAGCACACTTCCATTATGTTCTATCTATAGGAGCTGTCTTCGCAATTATAGCAGGCTTCATCCAATGGTACCCCCTATTCACAGGACTATCCCTCAACCCCAAATGACTGAAAATTCAATTCACCACAATATTTGTGGGAGTAAATATAACCTTCTTCCCTCAACACTTCCTAGGATTAGCAGGAATACCTCGACGATACTCAGATTACCCAGATAGCTATATATCATGAAATGTTATATCCACAATTGGATCAACAATCTCCTTTATCGGCGTACTCATCTTACTATTTATCATCTGAGAAAGTATGGCCACCAACCGAATAGTACTATTCCCCCTAAACATAGTAAGATCCCTAGAATGATATCAAAATCTGCCCCCCGCCGAACATAGCTATTCCGAACTACCAATACTAACCAACTAATTTCTAATATGGCAGATAAGTGTGATGGATTTAAGCTCCATTTATAAAGAACCCCTTTTGTTAGAAATTGCCACCTGATCAAATACAAACCTCCAAAATAGAGCGTCACCTTTAATAGAACAATTAACCTTCTTCCATGATCATACCCTACTTATCCTCATAATAATCACCGTCCTCGTAGCTTACATTATGTCATCATTATTCTTTAATAAATACACCCACCGTTATCTCCTCGAAGGACAAACCATTGAAATCATCTGAACCATCTTACCCGCAGCAACCCTAATCTTCATCGCCCTACCATCCCTACGACTACTATATCTTCTGGATGAAAACATAGACCCCTTAATTACAATTAAAACAATTGGTCATCAATGATATTGAAGTTATGAGTACACCGACTTCAATAAACCATACGAATTTGACTCCTATATAATGCCATATAATGAAGCCTCTGCCAATAGATTTCGCCTCCTAGATGTAGATAACCGTACAGTCCTACCCATAAACACACAAGTGCGAATACTAATTACAGCCGCCGACGTCCTACACTCCTGAACTGTACCCTCCCTAGGAGTAAAGGTAGACGCCACCCCTGGACGCCTCAACCAAACTAATTTTTTCATCAACCGACCCGGCCTATTCTATGGCCAGTGTTCCGAAATCTGCGGAGCAAATCACAGCTTCATACCTATCGTAATTGAAAGAGTTAATACCAAAACATTCATCTCATGAATACTAAACTCCCTAAATGAATCACCAGATGGCTGAAATGTAAGCAATGGTCTCTTAAACCATAATATAGTAAATTAACAACTACTTCTGATGAAGAAATTAGTTAAAATATAACATTGATATGTCAAATCAAAGTAACTAACTTATAGTATTTCTTAAATGCCTCAAATAGCCCCCATACAATGACTCACATTATTTATAATCTTCTCGATAACTTTCCTATCATTTCTAATGATAAACTACTTCATAAATAATTATCACATCAACAATGTACACCAACACAAACCCCACTCATCAAACCCCATAAACTGACGATGATAACAAACCTATTCTCTGTGTTTGACCCCTCAACTAATATCTTCAACCTATCCATCAACTGAATAAGAACATTTATCGGACTCACCTTAATTCCCATGTCATTTTGAATAATACCATCCCGTATTAACATCCTATGGCACAGAATTCTACTAACCCTCCACAAGGAATTCAAAACCTTGATTGGTCCTTCAGGCTTTCCAGGAAGAACTCTAATATTTGTGTCTCTATTCTCCCTAATCCTATTTAACAACTTCATAGGGTTATTCCCTTATATCTTTACAAGTACTAGTCATCTTTCATTAACCTTAACTCTAGCCCTCCCAATATGATGTAGATTTATAGTATATGGCTGGATCAACCACACCCAACACATGTTTGCGCATCTAGTGCCTCAGGGGACTCCTGCCCCCCTCATACCCTTTATAGTATTAATCGAAACTATCAGAAACTTAATCCGACCAGGAACCCTAGCTGTCCGGCTAGCCGCTAATATGATTGCAGGCCACCTTTTACTCACCTTACTGGGAAATACCGGCCCCCACCTCTCAAGATCACTCCTAATCTTCTTAATCGTAACCCAAATCGCCCTTCTAATTCTAGAATCTGCTGTCGCAATTATTCAATCTTACGTCTTCGCTGTATTAGCTACCCTATATTCCAGAGAAGTTAACTAATGTCCACACACTGAAACCACCCCTACCACCTGGTTAATCCCAGCCCTTGGCCCTTAACAGGGGCCATCGGGGCTCTAGTCATGGTATCAGGGCTAGTGAAATGATTCCACCAATATAACAGTTCCCTACTACTATTAGGGGGGATCATCACATTATTAACCATAATTCAATGATGACGAGACATTACACGAGAAGGAACATATCAAGGCCTACATACCCTACGTGTAGGTATTGGCCTACGATGGGGTATAATTCTATTCATTATTTCAGAAGTATTCTTCTTTCTATCCTTCTTTTGAGCCTTCTTCCACAGAAGTCTGTCACCAACTATTGAACTAGGGGCAACCTGACCTCCCACAGGTATTCAACCCTTCAACCCCTTCCAAGTCCCCCTCCTAAACACAGCCATTCTGTTGGCCTCAGGAGTTACAGTCACATGAGCCCACCACAGCCTAATAGAAAGCAATTTCACTCAAGCCTTACAAGGCCTCCTCATCACAGTCCTTCTGGGCATCTACTTCACAGCCCTTCAAGCATACGAATATCTTGAGGCCCCCTTTACAATCGCAGATGCCGTTTACGGATCAACCTTTTTCGTAGCCACCGGATTCCACGGGCTACACGTAATCATTGGAACAACCTTCCTATTTGTATGCCTTATACGGCACGCTCTGTGACACTTCTCAAAAACCCATCACTTTGGTTTTGAAGCAGCCGCATGGTACTGACACTTCGTCGACGTAGTTTGACTATTCCTTTATATCTCAATCTACTGATGAGGTAGCTATTTATTTAGTATAAAAAGTATAATTGACTTCCAATCAATAGGTTTGGCCCTCAAAATAAATAATCTGACTAATACTAATAATCTCTTCATTTATTATAGCCCTATCATTCATCGTCATACTGCTAGCCTCCCTGCTCTCAAAAAAAATAATTAATGATCGAGAAAAAAGATCCCCCTTCGAATGCGGCTTTGACCCCAAAAGATCCGCCCGACTTCCATTCTCCTTACGCTTCTTCCTCATCGCTGTCATCTTCCTAATTTTTGATGTAGAAATTGCACTCCTACTTCCAATCATCATCACCTTCTACTGATCCAACCTAATTTCATGGACTGTAACTACCCTATTCTTCCTATTAATCCTCCTTGCAGGGTTATACCACGAATGAAATCAAGGAGCCCTTGAGTGAGCTAAGTAACCCTTATACTAACTACTAATCAACCACATGGTGACATCATAAACTATTCTTCAATTCTATCTCTTACACCTGACAACCAACTAACTACACACACACAAAACCACATACTACAAACAATGGTACCATTAAAATACAACCTGTAAATATTGTTCACAATAGGATATTATAAACATCGTGCCCCCCCCCTTGGATCCCTAATAATATACTAGACTAATGAAGTAAACCAAATAATTCCAATCAACCATAGAGCTAGGTCTCTATTCAAGAATATTCATCTTTAATCCACCTTATGACAATAAATAAACTGCGTGGGACTGTAGTTAAACATAACATTTGATTTGCATTCAAAAGGTATTGATATTCAATCTGTCTTATGACAATATATTCCAATCGGTTTCTTGTCCATTAAATAAGAAGCGATAAATTGCAACCAATTTCGACTTGGTCCTAGATAGCTATATCCTTATTTAATCAATTAATTGAAACCAAAATAGAGGTATATTACTGTTAATAATATCACTGAATAAAATTCCAATTAAGAGAATATGGTGTACCCAAGGAGAAGCTGCTAACTTCTAACTTTAACGGTTCGACTCCGTTTATATTCTTAATTTATATAGTTTAAGATAAAACAATACACTTTCATTGTATAAATAGCCCATGGCTTATAAATGTTTAAAACTAATCCAGTACCCTAACATCTTCAATGTTATGCTCTTCTATTTAAGCTATTTAAACTAAAACATAATAAATATTACCAATAATACAAATCACACAACAAAACTAATCAAATAAACCTTTAAATCATTATTCTGCCATCACTGAACTATAATAGAATGCTCCACAATATTCTTATAAATATTTTGGCCACCAAACTCTTCTCTCCACCCCTGGTCAAACACACAGTAAATCCTGCCCCCCAACGCTAATGGTAAGTAATTAACCCCGTAAGTAGAAATATGAGGCATGAATCACATAGATCCCAAGAACGAAGAAATAAAATAATGCTTTAATGATAAAAGCTCATAACTAAAAGAAAACCTAGCTACTTCATAACCAAATCAACCCCCCACTAATCTAACGAACAACGTTAGATATTTAAGCACTGGCGGTAAACAAATTATAGCAGGAGTGGGAAATAATACTCATATTAAAATTCTACCCCCCACAACAGCCATGCTTAATAAAATTAACATTCTCCTTAATATTATTCAACCTTCATCAGACAACGGATGCATGCTCCAAGCATTAAAATCCCCTGTTATAGAATAATATACTAGCCGCATAGAATAACACACAGTCAAACCAGTAGAGAAAAAGTATAAAAAAAAACTTAACCCATTAATGTAAGACATGGCAACAACCTCCAAAATCATATCCTTGGAATAAAACCCAGCCAAAAATGGCATGCCACACAACGCCAGGTTAGAAACATGAAAACAACAAGAAGTTAGAGGTATGTGATTAACCAAACCCCCTATATTACGAATATCCTGAGAATTCTTTATGTTATGAATAACTGCACCGGCACACATAAACAACAATGCTTTAAACAAAGCATGAGTTAAAAGATGAAAGAAAGCCAACCTTGGAAATCCTATTGATAAAATTCTTATCATTAAACCAAGCTGGCTTAACGTAGACAAAGCAATAATCTTCTTTAAATCATACTCAAAATTCGCCCCCAAGCCAGCTATAAATATTGTTAGCCCGCCAATCAATAACATAATCCTTCCTAAAAAATTCTCACTAATCAACAAATTAAAACGAATCAACAAATATACCCCCGCTGTCACCAGTGTAGAAGAATGAACTAAGGCAGATACTGGAGTAGGGGCCGCCATAGCTGCGGGCAATCAAGAGGAAAAGGGAATCTGAGCTCTCTTGGTTATAGCCGCCAACAACACTAATCCACCGATAACTAACATCTCCGTCTTACCAGCCATTCTCTCCAGATACGCAACATAATTTCATCTACCAAAATTCAATATTCACGCAATAGCCAACAAAAGAGCCACATCACCAATTCGATTAGATAGCGCTGTCAACATCCCTGCATTATACGACTTAACATTCTGATAATAAATAACTAATAAATACGAAACAAGCCCCAATCCATCCCAACCTAACAAGATTCTAATTAAATTAGGACTAACAATCAAAAAAATTATAGATAATACAAACATCAAGACTAAAATAATAAAGCGATCAATTGTTACATCCCCCCCTATATATTCTTCACTATAATAAATTACCAAAGAAGAAATTATTAATACAAATCTCATAAAAATTAGTGACATCCAATCAAACAAAAATGTCATAACAATTCTGGATGAATTCAATGAAACAACCTCCCACTCAATAAAATATACTAAATCATAATACAAATATAATATACCAAAAAAGAAACAAACCAATCTCAATCTCCCCAACGCAATAAATCTCAATAAACAGACCGACACTGATCACATCATCGATCCGAGATGAACACCCATATCACTGACCCCACAAATCAGTATTTTAATTAAACTACTCGAATTACAATCATAGTATGCAGATATCTCTCCTAACAATTAATAAATTTAAGGGAAACCAATGCAAAGATAAAACTAAATATTCACGAACCTGACCCCCAGAACAAGCATACAACCCCGAATAGATCCTACCATGCTGACTATAAGAATATAAATAAAGAGTATAGGCAGCTCTAAAAAAAGATATTAATGCCAAAGCAACCATTCTAACCCAAGACCAAGAAACAATTCTATTTAAAAGACCAATCTCCCCCAGTAAATTCAATGAAGGCGGGGCCGCCATATTAGAAGAACACAATAAAAATCACCACAACGTTATACTAGGCATAAAATTTATCAAACCCCTATTAATCAATAAACTCCGACTACCCAATCGCTCATAACTAATATTAGCTAAACAAAACAAACCAGAAGAGCATAGCCCGTGAGCAATCATCAGGGTATATGATCTCATTAATCCTCAATAAGTTATTGTCATTAGCCCACCCAGAGCAATCCCCATATGGCTGACCGAAGAATACGCAATTAAAGCCTTCAAATCCACCTGGCGCAAACAAATCAATCTAATTAACACACCCCCGACTAAACTAATACCTACTCACACAAAGTTATATTTTAACCCCACCATCATCAAAAACCTATACATTCGCAACAATCCATATCCTCCCAACTTAAGCAATACACCAGCTAAAATCATCGAACCTGACACTGGGGCCTCAACATGGGCCCTCGGCAATCAAAGATGCACCATGAATATGGGTATTTTTACCAAAAATGCACAAATTAAACATAAATACATCAACACTCTACAATCCAAATTAAATACTATTAAATATAAACACAACGTATGTGCACTCTTATACAAATAAAACAAGCCTACCAGCAGTGGCAGGGAAGCCAACAAGGTATAAAATAATAAGTAAACCCCTGCCTGTATCCGCTCAGGCTGATAACCCCACCCTAAAATAAGAAACAAAGTCGGAATTAGTCTCCCCTCAAAGAAAATGTAAAAAGACAATAGTCTGATACTACTAAAAGTACAATATAATATAACTAACAACAATACAACCATAAAAAGAAACAACCTATCATTACCCTTACTCCTATAGACACTCCCTCTAGCGGTAATTATTAAAGAACAAATCCATAATCTCAATAAAATCAAACCATAAGAAATAATATCTATACCAAAAAAATATCTGATATGACCTCCCTCCATGCCCATCACTCTTTTAAATATAAAAACGAATGCCAGTATAAAAATTAATGACTGCACCATCCACCAACACCCTCTCATAAAACATAATGGGATCGTCAAAACCAATCTAACTAAAATTATTAACATCGAATTACCACAAAAGAATTAAAAAAATCATTCCCATGAGTTCGAATCATAGAGACTAAAATGGACAACCCCAAGGCCCCCTCACAAACAGAAAAGGTGAGAAAAATTATACTAAATGACAATTCAAACCCCAAACTAACCAGATAAACAAACAACAATAAATATAAACATAAAACTATAAATTCCAATCTCAGTAAAACAATCAATAAGTGCTTTCGCTTCGAACAAAATACACTCAACCCACATAAAAATATATAGGCTACTAACACATAATATAATATTAACATTAGTTTTAATAGTTTAAATAAAACATTGGTCTTGTAAACCAAAGATAAGATGTACTTTTAAAACTCAGAGGAAGGTATACGCCTATCTCTAATCCCCAAAATTAGAATTTTCCATAAACTACCCTCTGTATTATTCAAATAATCCTCCTAACTATTATAACCTTAACATCGACTATCATAATCACTATTAATCATCCCCTAATTCTTACCCTACTAATTATATTCCAAACTTTAATCATCTGCCTGTTATCAGGATGAATAGCTCAATCATTCTGATTTTCCTACATTTTATTCCTAATTTTCCTTGGAGGAATGCTCGTGCTATTTATCTACATCACTAGATTAGCCTCAAATGAAATGATATCAATTAATATAAAATCAATATACTCAACAATTACCATCCTGATAACAATAGCTATCCTATTAACTTTTATAGACACATTCTTCATTAACTCCTTCAACTTCAACGAAGACATAGAAATTATACACAATTCAATCAACTCATATAATGAATCCTCCACACACCTAATTAAATTATACAATTCACCTAACAACCTCATCACAGTTACCATAATCTTATACTTATTCCTAACCCTAATTGTTATCGTAAAAATCACCGATATCTTTCAAGGACCCCTGCGCCAAAAAACTTATGAATAAACCATTACGTGTCCATCACCCACTATTCAAAATTGCTAATAATGCACTAGTAGACCTGCCTGCCCCCTCCAACATCTCCGCCTGATGAAACTTTGGATCACTATTAGGATTATGCCTCATTATCCAAATTATAACAGGCCTTTTCTTAGCCATACATTACGCCGCCCACATCGACTTAGCTTTCTCTAGTGTCGCCCACATTTGCCGAGACGTAAATTACGGATGACTTCTACGAACCCTCCACGCTAATGGAGCCTCCTTCTTCTTCATCTGCATCTACCTACACGTGGGCCGAGGTATTTATTATGGCTCCTACAATTATATACAAACCTGAATAGTAGGTGTAATCATCCTATTTCTAACTATAGCAGCAGCATTTATAGGATACGTTCTACCCTGAGGGCAAATGTCATTCTGAGGGGCCACTGTTATTACTAACCTCCTCTCCGCCATCCCATATCTAGGAACTGACCTAGTTCAATGAGTATGGGGAGGGTTCGCTGTAGATAACGCTACTCTGACGCGCTTCTTCACCTTCCACTTTGTTCTACCATTTATCATCGCCGCCTTCACAATAATTCATCTACTATTTCTACACCAAACCGGCTCAAACAATCCACTAGGATTAAACAGAAATATTGATAAAATTCCATTCCACCCCTATTTTACCTACAAGGACCTAGTTGGCTTTGTATCACTTCTCCTACTTCTTTCATGCCTCACCTTATCACAACCATACCTCTTAGGGGACCCAGACAACTTCACACCTGCTAACCCTCTTGTCACCCCTGTACATATTCAACCAGAATGATATTTCCTGTTTGCCTACGCAATCCTACGGTCCATTCCTAATAAATTAGGTGGTGTTATCGCTCTAGTTATATCAATTATAATCCTAATAATTCTCCCATTCTTCACCTCAAATAAATTCCGAGGCATCCAATTCTACCCCATTAATCAGCTATTATTCTGATCAATAGTATCTATTGTTATCCTGCTAACCTGGATCGGAGCACGACCTGTAGAAGACCCATACATTTTAACTGGACAAATCCTCACAGTACTATATTTCTCATACTACCTTATTAACCCTCTAATCCTCCTTCTATGAGACAAGATATTAGATTAATAGTTAATTAGCTTAGCTCAAGCGTGTGTTTTGAAAACACAAGATAGGAATTGAACTTCCTATTAACTTAACATCACACACTTATTTTAATTCACTATATTAATGAATATATAAAAATCTTAATTCCTACGTAAAACAGCAAAAAATTCAAGGATAGAGGCAAATAACTTTTCCAAGCCAAATACATCAACTTATCGTATCGGAACCGGGGTAAAGTCCCCCGCACCCAAATAAACATAAAAGAGACAAAAACTAACTTAATAAAAAAAAATAACGACATCAAATCCCCCCCTAAAAAAATCAGTGCAAACAACATTCTCATAAACAAAATTCTAGCGTACTCAGCTAAAAAAATTAAAGCAAATCCACCTCTTCTATACTCCACATTAAAACCAGACACAAGCTCAGATTCCCCCTCAGCAAAATCAAAAGGAGTCCGATTAGTCTCCGCCAAGCAAGAAGAAAATCATCTCAAGGCTAAAGGAAAGCTAATAACAATAAACCAAACATACGCCTGATAACAACTAAACATTAACAAATTAAATCTATCCACCAAAAAAATCATAGACATCAAAATTAAAGCCAATCTCACCTCATACGAGATAGTCTGTGCCACCGCACGCAACCCCCCTAACAACGCATAATTAGAATTAGAAGATCAACCAGCAATCATAACTCCATACACCCCCATACTAGTACAACACAAGAAAAACAAAACCCCCAAATTAAAAGACACTAATCCCATCACATACGGATAAATAGCCCACACTAATAGGGCCAAAAACAATCTAACAACCGGAGAAAGATAATACATATAATAATTAGAGAGTATTGGATACACCTGCTCCCTTCTAAACAACTTAATCGCATCAGCAAAGGGCTGAGGTAAACCTACAAACCCCACCTTATTAGGGCCCTTACGAATCTGAATATACCCCAAAACCCTACGCTCTAATAAAGTCAAAAATGCTACCCCGACTAAAACACAAACTACCATAATAATAGTTCCCACTAACGTCATAATAACCTCTATCAATACTACCTATAAATATTATTTATATTCATGAATTCTAAATTCATTGCACTTATCTGCCAAAGTAGTTAAATACAATTAATAACAATCATTATAAAATTATTAAATTACACACCTGGTCCTTTCGTACTAAGGTGTATTCCACATGTTACAGATAGAAACCAACCTGGCTCACGCCGGTTTGAACTCAGATCATGTAAGAATTTAAAAGTCGAACAGACTTATTTACTGAACCGCTACACCCAGCAATTATCTTAATCCAACATCGAGGTCGCAATCTTTGTTGTCGATAGGAGCTCTCAAACAAAATTACGCTGTTATCCCTAAGGTAATTTAATCTTATGCTCACTAAAAATGGATCAACTAACCATAAATTAATGTTCTCCACCTATAAAGAGTTAGCTAAATCTTTATGTCACCCCAACACAATAGTATCAGTTACTAACCAACCATACAACTAACGTCACCAGTCACCAATATTATAAAACTCTATAGGGTCTTCTCGTCTAATAACCGCATCTAAGCCTTTTAACTCAAAGGTTAAATTCTACTACTAATCATGAGACAGTTAATTCCTCGTCAAGCCATTCATTCCAGTCTCCAATTAAAAGACTAATGATTATGCTACCTTTGCACGGTCAAAATACCGCGGCCATTAAATAACATCAGTGGGCAGGCCAGACCTTAAATTTTCATCAAAAGGACATGTTTTTGATAAACAGGCGAGAATTTGAATTGCCGAGTTCCTTATGATCATTTTACCACTATTTTCACCAAAACATATACTATATACTAATTCCATCATTATCACAAACTATATTACATTAACAGATTCGCCCTAATAAACTATTAATCAATTATAAAATCAAAGCCAAAAACCAAGTATTTTATTACAAACTTAAACAAAATGACTAATTCAAAGCCTAACGCCCTAACATACACTTCACAATATAACTCTCTACCTCACAGCTTATCCCGATAAGGTATTATCATCAACCTACATTACAATCATTCACGAATTGCAATACAGAAAATGACCAAATTAAATTTGTTTCTTAGGGAACCAGATATCACCAAATGCGAATAAAATTTCATCTCCAATATAATATTACTAATATCTATACCACAATAACTAACATACCATACTAACTCATTCAGTTTCGGGATCATTACAATCAGTAACCCACATTTAATAAACCCTGATACACAAGGTACGACATCCATCTACTTCCAAATAATAAAATTTCAAATATTTCAACATTCCTTCACAGTACAAATAATCTATAAATCCTACTGACTCTTCTATAAAATATACTAAGTCACATTTTAATTAAAGTTAATTCTATTAAACATCAAACCTCCTCACATAAAATTAAACATCATATTATCAAAATAATTCGAATCGCACGAAAATCCTCTCACCGTAAATGAAAAACTTTACTCTAAAGCTTTATTTTGATACATTCTAGGTACACTTTCCAGTACCCCTACTTTGTTACGACTTATCTCATTTAACTAACGAGAGCGACGGGCGATGTGTGCATGACTCAGAGCCCCAATCAAGCCTAGATTTATCATAAACTTTACTATCAAATCCACCTTCAATGAACCTTTAAAATCCATATCCGTATGAATAACTCCAATGTAATCCATTAGCCCTTACCCATTAACTGCACCTTGACCTGACATCCTATCTACAAATATCCTGAAAATTAATTCTTAAAAAATATTCCTATGACGGCGGTATACAAGCTGTAATAATACAAAAGTAAGTAAAACCAATCGTGTACTATCGATCACGCAACAGATTCCTCTGAAAAGACTGAGTCACCGCCAAATTTTTTGAGTTTCAAGGCCTTAACTAATACTACTCCAATCATAACTTTACATTTTCAATAATAGGGTATCTAATCCTAGTTTACATTAAAAATTTCAGAACCTCATATAAACTAACCAAAGGATTCAACCATTATAATATCTATTTCACCATCATATAACATCTATCAACCTTAATAAACTATTAATTCCATACTAACTATGTTCACTTGCATTCCCCGTATAACCGCGGCAGCTGGCACGACTTTAACCAATACTTCGTAGATTGCTAATTCCAAGTTCCCTTGATATTTAATACTAACCACTGCAACCTCAACTCTCCTTTAGATCAAATAATAGCATGTAGCCCAACCAAATAATAAACACCTTAACCAAAATAAAATTACTTAAATTTCAATTCCCACAGCCATGGTCCCAAAAAAAAACTTAAAATAATCTTCAACTACAATATACAACCATAACAAATAATATTACGGTGAACCCCATAAAGTGATCATCTTATCGGAATAATCCCTCTCCTCGTTATTAATCCCCTATTTATATATATATACCTTATTCTATGGTACAGTTATTCAATATTTTTAATATTGCATACTCTTCTAAGATTGGACTAACTAGTATCATTATTACTCTTTTTTTTCTCTTTCCAAGAGTAATAATGATAACGATAATAAATTTATTCTAGATATATAACATTATATATATATAATATCTTATTGAATAATTAATTAAATTAATATAAATAATTTATTGAATATATAAATGTATATATAATAATCTTTATATTATATAAGGTTATAATATTATATAAGTTCTTATTATATATATAGGACCCTATTTCTCTTCAAGTACCTAATAAACCTACATATTAAAAGTGGTATTCACTATTGATATATTAAAAACTTATTATAATATAATTCTATTATTATTTATAAATAACCTATTATATAATAATATATTCATCTTATATTATATATATTACTTTAAAGATTATTCAAATATAGTAATAATATTATATACGTATATTGATTAATTAAAATCTTAATATATAATAACTTAATTCTTAACGTTATTTATTATATATAGAATACTTATCCAATTAAAATAAATTTATTAATATACTATCTATTTATAATTAATGACTTTTAATCTTAATAGAACCTTAATATTATAATACATCTTATTGTAATATATCAAGTTACTCTACACTAGATATATACTATTAATGTAAATATTGGTTGTCACTATTAAAAATTTAAAATCTTAATACCCACTGATTTAGCGTTCTATATACAAATACATATTATATTAAATAGATGTGTATATTAATAATAAGCTTTGCTATATTAAATGTGTATTTATAAATAAGATATTATATTAATTTCAATTAATTCAATTATATTTTAACACAACTTAAAATATATTAAATTTCACAGATAAGTGAGAATTATCCCTCTACCCCCCTTAAACCCCCCCCTTTTTTTACCTATTTCGGGTATTCCAATCTAAGAATCTACTAATAATTATACGTTATAAAATAAATTAATATTGACAATCCAATATAGTCCCATTAACTATATTTTTACTAATAAATATATATTCTTACACCGTAAGTGGCACGAAAATTTATGAACCAGAACCTATAATTTTTCTATATAATATA